TTGAACCTTCTCAAATTGTTTCTTCTTAAGAACTAAAAAGATTTGTGCTAAAATAATAGATGCGAAGAAGAACAAGAGACCTTGGACACGTAACGGATCTTGAAGTACTATTTCCGCATCCCCCTGACCAAATCCACCCACATTTGGATTACTTGTTAATGGCTGATCAAGTTTGATAGATTCACCTTCTGAAACAAGAAGTTCTGGTCCTGGAGGGATAATATCAATCACTTCACGCCCATCCAATGCATCCACTATAGTTATTTCGTATCCCCCTTTTTCTTTTCGTATGATTTTTTTTACCATACCCGCTGCTGTAGCATTATACACATTATTATTACTCTTGCTCCCGTCAAGATAAATCTGACCCCTTCCCCTGTTCCCGCCTACGTATATAGGATATTTTAAGAAATGAACATCTCTCTTAGTAGTGGGATCCGGGGAAAGAATAGGAAAGGTGATTTCATTATATTTTTTACCAGGAACAGGGCCTACCACAAGAATATTTTTTTTTGTAGGGCGATAGTTTTGAAAAGACAGATTGCCTATCTTCTCTTTAATCTCAGGCGAAATACGATCGGGGGGTGCCAATTCAAAACCTTCCGGTAAAATAAGAACAGCCCCCACATTCAAAGCTCCCTTTTTACCATTAGCAAGAACTTGTTTCACTTGCATATCATAAGGAATTCGAACAACTGCTTCAAATACAGTATCAGGAAGTACCGCTTGTGGAACCTCAATATCTACGGGCTTATTAGCTAAATGGCAATTGGCACAGACAATACGACCGGTAGCTTCTCGGGGATTTTCATAACCCTGCTGTGCAAAAATTGGATATGCGTTTGAAATGGGTGCTCGAATTATTATATATATCATGATCGATATGGAAATGGATCGAGTAATCCCTTCCTTTATACAAGAAAAAGCATTTCTAGTTTGCATGGTCTAATCATTGATCCTGAAAATTTCTACAATAAGATTAGGTAGGTCACTCGCATAGTTCCCTATCCAAGGCGGGGAACCCCTTTTTCATTTAAGGGGGTTAAAAAGAAGGGAAAAAGAAAAGTTATTTTATTTTTAGCTAAAAAAAACTTGAAATTCAAATTGCATAAGTGAATCATTTTTTCAGTCAATCATTCATTGAATGATAAATCACTACAAGTGATGGAGATACGCGATTTAAATAACGGAAAATCCAATATTTTAAAATTGTATCTAAAATGACTGGAAAAGTGGAAACAAGACCAGATATAATTTGATCATTTTGAGCAAATCCAAAATCTTTATAGACGAAACCAATCACTAGTTCCCAACCATGGGTTGAATGGAATCCTATACATAAATCAGTTAACAGAAGAATAGAAAAAGCTTTTATTGTGTCACTTAAATTATATATAAATTCTCGAACCAAAGAGTTAATAAGAACAAGTTCTTGATTACCAAGAATAGAATAACCGCTTAAAATAAAGAAACAAATTATATTTGTCGAGAAGTGCAAAATCGTATTCATACGATCTTCGTTGTGCGTTTTGATTAATTGGATTGTTTCTTTATAGATTCCAGTATGCAGGTTTTGTAGATGTGTTTCCGGACATTCCTTTAACATGTCATCTAAGAAAAACAGTTCTTCAAATTCTATGAATTTTTTTAGAATACTCTTTTCTTTAATATCATTTAAGAAAATTTCGGATTGCCCAGTATTCCACCAATCAATAAACCAAGATTCGAGACTTTTCTTAAATGTGAAAGAGATACACCAGGGCAAAAAGACTATAGATGTAAGATATAGAAGGGGAATGAATGTTTTCTTTTTTGTCATTTTTCGTCTTTATTTAATGAACTCAACTTCATCTCATTCGTCAACTCTATATGATAATAACCTTTCTATCAAGCATAAGCTCTATTACAAGTCATAGAGCTTATAGATAAATCTATATTCTATTCTCTCATTTTTTTTACTTGCAGTTCAGGAGTTAGTCCTTGTCTTATTTAATTTAGAAAAAAGAATACATAAATCGAATAAGAAATCGAAAGAATTCACTGTCAATTCAAATGCATAAAAAAATTATGTTTTGAAAGGATATCAATTGCTAAGATTCGAAGAAAAAATTCTTACTTTTTATGAATACACCAAGGAGCACTTCGGGTTAGGAATATAATAATAGGATTTCGAAATCAAATAACGCCTCATCTATAAAAATGGAAATATTAAAAAAAAACGTTTTTTTTTTCGAAATATTTCAAAAGGTACACAAAATAAAAAATAGGACAATTCTGAAGCTTTTTGTGCAATTTAATTTCTAATTAAGTTCAATTCTCATCAGTAAAAAAGTGGTACACCCAAAAATACAGATAATTCGCCAGCTTTATGTGCAATTTGTGTCCCATTCAAATTATCTTCAATACGAGTCAAGGGAATAAACCCCTGTTCTATGGTTTCCAGATAAACAATACTCTCAAAAGTACTGGTACGAGTAAAAAGACCCTCTTCTTTAACTTCTGTTATTATTCTGATGGAGTGAAGCTCGTTCATAGGTATTTCGAGAATAATACGACGATTTTTTCCAGGAAATCCCCAACGAACAAAACGTACCTTTTTCCCTTTTTTATTGAAGATATCAAAACCTCCACCTATATCCCAAAAAATAATCGACCCTAAATAAAAACTACTAAAGAGACCCGCGATTCCATAAAAAGCCATCGTGGCCCCTTGTGGAATAAAAGGAAAATAAATAAAGTCCGGAATAAATGAAAAATCACTAATTTTCTCAGAAATAAAGAACAAATCCATACCAAGATAACTGGAAATTGCAACCAACAATAACCCCAATGAACCTAACAAAGTGAAAACGGCCCAAAAGAAATTGCTTGTTCTTCGAACCTCCGTCATAGAATATATCAGTACATCGTTTGATCGAAAGATTATACTCATTACTCTCCTTTTTTTGAATTTAGTATTTATTATAATTGGGGAATAAAAAACCCCAGAATTTGACTTTGTTTTCTGTATCTAAAAAATCTTGTTTTTTTGAACATGAAGAAATAAAGAAGCCATTGCAATTGCCGGAAATACTAGGCCTACTAGAGGAACAAAAATGGAAGGAAAGTTTATCATAAAATGGGTACCTCGATTTACTATTTGTACCTTATATATATTATTATTTTGATATTTATATATATTATTCTTTTTATTTATTTTATTATTATTATTTTGATATTTATATATATTATTCTTTTTATTTTATTATAATTATTTATATTATTATATAAAGATAGTCTATAATCACTAGAATTTTTATATATTTATACTTAGTATATAATAATTCTAGTGATTATAGCTAAGCCAATATATATCATAATATACCCTTTTTCAAATAATTTTTGGCTATGCCTTATCATTTTTAGTCAAAGAAAAGAAATTATGGAATTGAAATAACTCACTCAGAACACCCTTTAAAAGATTACGCGGTACGATTGAATCAAATAAGCCCTTATGGAATAAATATTCAGCTGCTTGTGAACCTTCTGGTACTGCCTTATTCAATGTTTGTTCAATTACTCTTTTACCAGCAAATGCAATATAAGCATTTGGTTCGGCAATAATGATATCCCCCAACATGCCAAAACTAGCAGTTACCCCTCCAGTAGTCGGAGATGTAAGTATGGATACATAGAATAACTTTTTATTTGTTTGATAATCATATAAAGCAGAAGATATTTTAGCCATTTGCATCAAGCTCAAACTTCCTTCTTGCATACGCGCTCCTCCGGACGCACATACCAGAATAAGAGGTAAAAGTTGATTAGTAGCATATTCTACCAAACGGGTGATTTTCTCACCTACTGCAGATCCCATACTGCCCCCCATAAACTGAAAATCCATAATTCCAATAGCTACAGGAATACCATTTAGTTGACCAGTACCTGTTTGAACAGCCTCAGTTAATCCCGTTTTTCTTTGATAAGAATCAATACGATCTTTATAAGGTTCCTCTTCGGAATGAAATTCAATAGGATCCAGAGAAACCATGTCTTCATCCATAGGATTCCAAGTACCCGAATCAATCGAAAGTTCGATTCTATCTGAACTGCCCATTTTCAAATGATATCCACAGTATTCACAAATATTCATTTTTGTTTTAAAAATTTTTTTATAATTTAATCCATAACAATTTTCGCATTCAAGCCACAAATGTTTATATTTTTGACTTTCATCGAGATTATTAGAACTTTCTCCTATAATGGAATCAATATCATTTGTATCATTCGTACTAGTTATTATACTAGTACTAGAATTATCGCTTTCACTACAATTTCTGCCCTTCCCAAAAATGTAACTATAAAAATAACTCTCATTGTATTTGTCAATATCACCTAAAATGAAACTATCAATACAGATTTGAGAATGAAGATAACTATCAATGCAACTATTAATGCAACTATTAATATTATTGTTCCAACTAAATGGAGTCTCAGACATGTAATAATCATCATCATTCTTAGAAACAGTATTCAAATAGCTAGAAAAAAAACTTTCCAGTTCACTTAGAAAAGAATGATCATTGTTAATCCCCAAAGTTTGATTTTCAACATCTAAATAGATGGAATTTTGATTTTCAATATCTAAATAGATGGAATAACTATTCCTCTTATTATCCCTAACTAAAAAAGTTTTATCAGATAGGAAATCCTGTATGTTACGGGCACCTACTAAATAATCAAAAAAACTATAATGAGAATTCTCACTATCATCCCAACGATGAATTTTTTTATCTATATTGGTTAAAATTTTAGGGTGTTGGCTTAGACTGGTATTTCTAATAGGACCAAGACTATCCATTGATTTACTTAATTTACACCTGTATTCTACCTTCCTATTAAACAACATAGAATTCAACCACGATTTTTTCATCTAGTTTTTCCTCTATTTACACAAAAATATAATGAATGTATAGTCATTGGATGAAGAATCAAATAATAGAAATATTCCATTTTGAATATTCTATCTTTTGAATATTCTATCTCATGTATTTACTATAAAAAAAGTATATAAATCAAATAACTAGGATTAGTAACTGAAAATAATAAAGAGCGAGTGGGTATTAAAAAGAAATGATAATAAAATAAAAAATAATAAGAAACATTAAAACAAAAAGCACCTCAATAGGGATAATCTATTTCTCTATTTATAAGTCCAATTACTTCATTTAGTGACTATTTTTTTTCTTTTTACTATATTCTATCTTTTATCTCTATACATTTTTTCATTTTGTTTTGAAGATCGATGAAAATTTCATTTATTTTTCTGACTATAGAAAACTACATTCTATCATTCTATATAAACAACAAGAAATAAGAAAAATTAGGTATGAATAGAACAAGAGAGCGGGGGGATAAAAGAGAAAAGAGTTTTAGAAATCTATATACAAGTCATCCACACCCCCCTTTGTTTATTTCATTAATTGAATTTCGTTTGTTGATTCGAGCTAAGTTCCATAAAAACACCAGCCCTTTTTGAAATATCCTGAACAGTTCCTGTAGGTTGAGCGCCTCGTTCAAGGAAATATAGAATAACAGGAATATTTAAATAGGTTTGATTCTTTATTGGATCATAAAAACCCACTTTCCGAAGATCTCTTCCCTCTCTTCGGGATCGAACATCGATTGCAACGATTCGATAAACGGCTCATTGGGATAGAAATAGATAAATAATGCACCCCCCCCTAGAAACGTATAAGAAGTTTTATCCTCGTACGGCTCGAGAAAATAAAAAATTAGAATGTATGTAGAAAATTATGATGTCAAATAGATCAATAAAATCATCAAATCAATTAAACTATAACTTAAGTATTTTTCTTTCGTATTTTCTTTTTGAAAAAAAAAATTCCTAATATTTATAACTCCATAACTCAAATTGGATAATTCTCAAATAACTAAAAAGAGAACAAAGCCTTTAGTAGCTATTTCATTTATTGAGTGGTCTCTACTCCCCTTTCTTGCCCGTGTTTCGTTTCTTTATAATTTATTTTTTAGAATTTTTTATAATAGAATTGATGAGACAATTTGAAAATGGTATTTACTTGTTCCATGATCTTTTAGCTTTTCTTTGAATCATTGGGTTTAGACATTACTTCGGGAATCTTAAATCTTTTCAAAAATGGCAGCAACATACCATTTTTTCTTTCTATGAAAGAATCCTACAAATAGAAGGTTAATTCCTGCAGCTACACTTTTGATCAAAACCTTTTTACAAATTCCAACCATTTTTTGTGAACCTTGCTCAAATTGGATCCTTTCTATTTTTCTATCAAAAATATACTTACGAAGTTTTTCTAACTTATTAATTTTCACTAACCTTAGATACTTGCCCCTGAGAAATGAAGAAACTCGAGCTCCATCATGTACTATTTACATCATCAACTTACATCATCAACTGCTTTCCCGTCCCCAAAACAATAAGTTCTAGTGGAACAGAACAAACGATGTCGAGTCAAGAGCATGTTCATTTCTCTATACTATAAAAAATGGCGGATGTAAGAATCCACAGCTAATCTAATCATGTCTTTCAAGTCGCACGTTGCTTTTTACCACATCGTTTCAAACGAAGTTTTACCATAACATTCCTTTAGCTTGGATCCAGTATGTAATTGATTCAATTATGGAATCGTGAATAGTCATTGATTCAATCTATACACAATAATCTATCCTTTTTAAGTCGCGGTTTTTCTTCTATATAACGAAAACTTTTTTTAAAGTAAAGACGTAAATGAAAATTAACTCGGTATTTTATCAATCTACTTTCTACTCTCTTTTTAGAATTTGTAAAGTAGAAAAATGGGAATTTTAAAATATTAGAAAAAAAAAAGAAAAAGAAATATGAAAAAATTATAAAATTAGAATAGATATAGATAATGAAATGATTACATTTACATTAAAACAATGATTATACAAAAAAGAAAGTAAGAAAAACTCGACTTGTTTTTGAATCCACATATTCGAAAGCAAGTCGATTTAGATTAGAGACGAATAATTCAAACAAAAAGGGGGATAATTAAAATTCTGATATACAATCTGTATTCGAATATGATATACATCATGAATGGATATGCTCTGGGACGGAAGGATTCGAACCTCCGAATAGCGGGACCAAAACCCGTTGCCTTACCACTTGGCCACGCCCCATTTTCCCACTGGGCCACGCCCCATTTTCTATTTTATACTAAAAAACACTATTATTGATATTGGTTGTTCGTTAATTCCAGTTCATAAATTTCTATAGAAAAATTTGTTGCTAGTATTTTTTTCTGCGTATCTACATAATCTATCTATATATAGATAGGATAAGACTCAATTTATTGATCATTACGTACAATTCTATTAAGATATTGTTATAGAAGTGTGATTTCTTCTATTTTTTTATTTCAGAATAAAAAAATAAAAAGATTTTGAACTGGATAAGTTCAAATCAAAGAAGGATTTTGGATGGTTTTATCTTATTTGATTCATTTTTTTTAGTTTTATTCATAAATTAATATTAATTTTTTTTTTTCATTTTTATTGTATTATATATATATATAAAATACAATAAAAATGAAAATTATAATTCAAAAAAAAAACAAAAATAATTTTTATTTTCTTAAAGAACAAAATGTTTGTTATGCTTAATATCTTTAATTTGGTCTGTATTTGTATTCACTCTGTCCTTTATTCAAGTAGTTTTTTCTCGGCGAAATTGCCCGAAGCCTACGCTTTCTTGAATCCAATTGTGGATATTATGCCAGTAATACCCTTACTCTTTTTTCTTTTAGCTTTTGTTTGGCAAGCTGCTGTAAGTTTTCGATGAGATCTGTAATTTGAGTAATGTCTTAAAAAAAATTCAGAATTTATCAGAAAACTTAAATTCGAACATTTTAACAATTTAAAAGATCAAATAAGTCTTACAGTGTGAATTATCGATTCCAATATTGAAATTTTTGAATATATACGAAAAAATACGGACCATCTCATCATCTACGTTTTGCCAATTGAGAAATCCTAATCCTATTATTCGATTTGAACCCATCACCAATATAATACCTAGATTATAGATATGAAAGAATATTTTTGGTAAAAGTAATTATTGATAATTTGTAATAAAAGACTCGACTCTTACTACAAATCCATTTTCTAAACTTATCTTATATATCTCCTCACAAAAACTTCATTTTTTAGAAACTTAGTATTAAAAGAAACAAAATGTGTTGTAATATAAGAGAATCTATTCTCTTTCTTTGTCGTTTTTTAATTATCTTGGAGATTTTATAATGCTTACTCTAAAACTATTTGTTTACACGGTAGTGATATTCTTCGTTTCTCTTTTCATCTTCGGATTCCTATCTAACGATCCAGGACGTAATCCAGGGCGTGAAGAATAAGAAAAAGGTGGATTCTGTGTTTTTCTTGCTTGTGCTGGATTTTGAAATATTTTTAGGATTTTATCTATTTTAACATCTTTAACTAGTAAATAAAAAAAATCAAACAAACAAGGAAAACAAAAGAAGTTCAACAAAAAATATCAAATTCTCAACGGAAACGGAAAGAGAGGGATTCGAACCCTCGGTACAAAAATTTGTACAACGGATTAGCAATCCGACGCTTTAGTCCACTCAGCCATCTCTCCCCAATTGAAAAATGGAATTACTTTGTTTATGTTATATCACATAAACAAGAAGAGCAAAAAATGGAGCTTGAAAAAAAAAAAAGACTTCTTTTTATCTTATTTTTTATCTTATCTCTTTTTTTTCTATTTGATTTCGATTCATTATTTTATTCTATATTCTTCTATTTTTTAGTTTCCTTTTTTATTTTTCTACAGCCAAAGAGCCCGGCCAGTACCTAGTCGGGCTCTTTTTATTCCCATGAATATTGAATATGATTTATTTGAATTGAATGTACTTTATTCGAAAAAAATACTTGTAATTAAAACACGATCAAACATAAATAAGAGATACAGATTGATTCCTATGATATGAAATAAAAAAAAATCAGATAATATCAAAATGTCCTTTTTTATGGCTCCTTCTCTTTTTTTCTGGTAACGTAAATTTTATTTTTATATTAAATTATATATATGATATGTTAAAAAAATATGTTAATTAAAAAAAAAATACCTTCAGCAAAAACAAAATCCAAAAATGTAATTCACCTTATTAGAATATTGAATATTATGCCCCTCTATTTCTTTTTTTATTTTGTCTGATTGCTTTGTTCGATAAAAGATACAATAATTGTATTGTAGCGGGTATAGTTTAGTGGTAAAAGTGCGATTCGTTCCATGGACCCCTAAATAGTTAAGGGATCCACCGTTTGATTCATATCCCGATCAAAAACTTTATTTCTTACTTAAAGGGAATCCTTTATACCCTCAATGAATGATTTGCGGTATAATATACATTATCGTAATTTGTATACAAGAAGAATCAATTCTAAATTGACAACTTGAGTTCTAAAATTATGAAACATAAGTTTTTGGAATTGGATCTATAATCCGAATTTTTTTGAGTATGACGAAAGGATCTATGGAGAGATATATAGAAAGTGTATTTCTAATCGTAACTAAATCTTCCATTTTTTTGTATAGTAGAGATTGAAGCAAAATAGCTATTAAACGATTATTTTAGTTTACTAGAAACATCTACATTTTTTTAGCTCGACAGAAATTTTATTCTTTTCCTAAAGATTCTATTAAATAGAAATAGAGAACGAAGTAACTAGAAAAAAAACATAGATTATTAGAATACTGCTCTTCTAGAGGGATCATCTAAAAAGCAAGATGTTTTAAACTTATTCATACAAAACAAAAAGGCTGACATAGATGTTATGGGTCAATTTTTTTATTTTCCATCTCTTAATTTTTTCTGTAAAGGAGCCGAATGAAACAAAAGTTTCACGTTCGGTTTTGAATTAGAGACGTTAAATTGAAATCAAAATGATGAATCAACGTCGACTATAACCCCTAGCC